CAAGATCCATTTTGCATCATATCTAACTGATTCCTTGGTTCGGACCGAAGAAGTAATGTCACTCGATTATTATCAAACTGACTGCAATCTTTTTCTGTCCGTGAGGATCCCGCCAGAGCCAGAGCGCCTTCTACTTCTAATAGTAATAATAGTAAGAGGCCATGAACTAGATCAGAATCATTCTCAACGAATCCATAAGAAGTGATCCAATTCTTTTCATTGGGTCTGGATGAAGACCAAAGATCTTGAGCGACCGATCCGGCAGAACAACTCAAAAGATAAAGAAGTATCGTTAATTTCTTCATGCTCGTTCCAAGTTCGAAGTACCATTTGTACAAATAAGAATCCCCTCCCTTACATGAATTCTTCTTCATATAGATAGATATAGGATCTATGGGGCAATTACTTAGAAGTACATTTTGTGCAACAGCCCTTCCTATCTGATAGAAAAGGATCCCATGATCCTGAACCGATCTTATCTGGGATCGAAAATTCCAAGTTTTTCTATGAAGAGCTGATCTAATTGTATTAGTTTCTATAATGGATTTATTCTGTGTAATACTAATTGATAGGACCTCATTGATAAGTGCTACAAGATCTCGCGCATTGGAACCCATGGTTATGGACCCGAATCCGTTAGTATGGAACATCCTCTTTTCCAAGTGAAATCCCCTAGTATATGAAAGAATGAAAAAGTGCTTTCGTTGTTGTGGAAGAAGAAGCCTTCGTATCTTAATGCATGTATTGAATTTCTTCGGAGCTATTAGAGCGGGATCCACTTTTTGGGGAATATGAGTCGAAGCAATAACAAGAATCTTTCCAGTGGAACATCTTTCACAATCCCTGGAGAGATAGTTCTCTAATAGACCGAGGGATAAGTAATTCGACTCATTCACATGCAGATCATGAATGTTTGGAATCCATATTATGCAAGGAGACATTGCTTTTGCTAATTCGAATTGAAGGGTGATATCAAATCGGTCGATTTTTGGCGTCATATACATAGTTAGCAGCTCCGTATCAATATCAAGGTCATCATCACTACCATCAATATCAATATCGTCACTATCATCAATATCGTCAATATCATCAATATCATCAATATCATCAATAGGATAACCTTTAGGCTTGTCATCCGGGAACTTGTTCGGAAATACCGTAATGAAAGGAATATAGGAGTTTGTCGCTAGGTATTTTACCAAACAGGATCGTCCAGTTCCTATAGAACCTATCACTAAAATACCTCTAGAAGGGGATAGGGCTAAGCGGAGCGAAAAGGGAGGAGATGGGGAATGAAAACTATTAGCCCCCCACGAGGTTTGTGAATAAGCGATTGTCTGATAATGAGCAAGGAATATCCGTCTTTCTGCTAAACAGGATCTATTGAACTCATAATTCATTAGATCCTTTTTATGAATGTCAACTAAGTATCGTAAGGAAATTGATCCCGGTTGTTCAATCATTTGATAACCAGAGTCATTCTTTGATAAATGATCACTATAAGTCAGATTCAATAGAATTTTATCAATCCTTTTTTCTGTCGTTAAGGTGGAGAACTGAACCAAGAATTCTCTTTCTTCATCATCAATCGAATCACTGTTCGCGACCCAGAATTCTATTTTCTCATCAATCCAATCACCGTTCACGTTTTTTCTTTTTCTTATCAATGAATAGATCTCTTTACTTGTACGACTTAGATGTCTCGTATTTCTCGAAAAAATGATTCGATTGATGGGATTTGGTATGATACTTACAAGATCGATGAGATTGATCTTCCAATATTTCTTCTTAGAACGTATTGATTTGACCCCATAAGCACCACCCAATAGCATGTTGCCACCAGAAGCAGAACCCCGTATTTCTTCCAGAGAATCTCCTAATTGTTCCAGAACAACTAGAAAGAGATTCTTTAACCAGAAAGAATTCAGTTCAGATGTAGGATACCTATCCAGAAGTTTTCGAAATTCCATCATGTATGATGGAATCATCAAAGATTTGATCTTTTCTAACTCTGTCTGTAACTCACTAGAGGCTCGGGAAACAAAGAGAAGATGTATACGAACGAGATATCCAGCAACAAGAAGAAGGAAAAAGATTGAATAGAGGAACTCCCGAGCATTTGTTGATCTCAGATGTGCCCATATCAATGGAATGGGTGACTCATTCTTTCGATGAATCATTTCTTCGGACAGAAGAAGATTCTGTAAACATTGACTCGAAATATCACTTATCAGAGTCCATTGTGTAAGAATCTTCTGAGGAATTAGCCGTGATATATCTGATCCATGCATCATATCATGAAAAATGGATACAAATTTTTGACTGCTACTTAGTATCGGCAATGGGTCTGAAAGAGTATCTAAAAGGGTGAAATTGAGATATTTGCACCCTGTCGAAGTAAGGAACCATGGCATATATGTTTGGAACAGATTCCATTTTGAGAGATTTGAAAAAGCACTATCTCGTTGAAAGGTTCTATACATCTGCCCTTTCTCAACGC